TGAAAAGCAAATTTTTGAGATTGACAATGATAATGACCATGATTTTTCGAATTTTGGGAACTCGAGGCCGCCTACCAGTGGTCATACCTATAATGATCGTTACACGTACGATATTACATACATATATAGTTGGAATTATCACATTAATAATTGCATTGACAATTTTCTTTATTCGCAAATCCATATTAGGAGTTCCATTCTAAGCGGTAGTGATAATTCTATTTTGAGTTACATTTTGAGTGAAAATAGAAATTTTAGAACTATCACAAATGATAGTAATTTAACTAGAAAAGAAAATCTTGATGTAACCCAAAAAAGTAGGGATTTGTGGGTTCAATGCGAAAATTGTTATTTCTTAAATTTTAAAAAATTGTTCACAAACATCCACCTGAATATTTGTGAACAATGTGGATATCATTTGAAAATGAGTAGTTTAGATAGAATTCAACTTCTGGTTGATCCGGGGACTTGGAATCCTATGAATGAAGATATGGTTTCTGTGGATCCCCTTGAATTTCATTCAGGGGAGGAACCTTATAAAGATCGTATTGATTCTTATCAAAGACAGACAGGATTAACTGAAGCTGTTCAAACAGGTATAGGTCAACTAAACGGTATTCCTTTTGCAATTGGGGTTATGGATTTTGAGTTTATGGGAGGTAGTATGGGATCGGTAGTCGGGGAAAAAATAACCCGATTGATTGAATATGCTAGTAATAAATTACTACCCCTTATTATAGTATGTGCTTCTGGAGGAGCACGCATGCAAGAAGGAAGCTTGAGCTTAATGCAAATGGCTAAAATATCATCTGTTTTATATGATTATCAATCAAATCAAAGGTTATTTTATGTATCAATTCTTACATCTCCTACTACAGGTGGGGTAACGGCAAGTTTTGGTATGTTGGGGGATATCATTATTGCCGAACCCAACGCCTACATTGCATTTGCGGGTAAAAGAGTAATTGAACAAACATTGAATAAAACAGTACCCGAGGGTTCACAAGCAGCCGAAAATTTATTCTATAAGGGTTTATTTGATCCAATCGTACCGCGTAATCTTTTAAAAGACGTTCTAAGTGAGTTATTTCAACTGCACGCTTTTTTTCCTGTAAAAAATAAATAAAATCAATTCTTTGTGTCCAAAAGTTTTTTTCTCAGAATAAAAAAAGATGAAAGAGACAAAATTCTATTATTTATTAGATTAATATAGCTATATGTAGAAAGCCTATTTTTTCAGTTCTACATTCTTTTAGATACTATATTCACGTCATATAAAATAGATATAATTATTTACTTAATAAAAAAAATATAAATATATAGAACAAACAGGTACAATCTATAGTAGACCGAGGTACCCATTCTATGACAACTATTAATTTTTTTCCCTCTATTCTTGTGCCTTTAGTAGGCCTAGTATTTCCGGCAATTGCAATGGCTTCATTATTTCTTCATGTTCAAAAAAACAAGATTGTTTAAGACCTGTGGTTCAAATCTGAGTTTTTTTAACTTAGGCTTGAATCATAACACATATATTTTGGTGTACTACGTGATTTTTTACAAACATAGCTGAAAGAGCCTTTAAGTAAAAACATGGCATTGGGAGTAGAGTTTTTCTAACTAATTGGATGAATTACTCTTAAAATTAAAGAAATAACTAAAGCTTCATATTAGATATAGTACTAGTTGATGAGAGTTACGTCGTAAACATAACAAACGTGCAATTTATTCTTTTCATCTAAATTAATATTGAATCAGATATATTATGAATTGGCGATCAGAATGTATATGGATAGAACTTATAAAAGGATCTCGACAAATAAGTAATTTCGGTTGGGCTTTTATCCTTTTTGGGGGTTCATTAGGATTCGTATTGGTTGGAATTTCTAGCTATCTTGGTAGTAATTTGATATCTTTATTTCCTCCCCAGGAAATTATTTTTTTTCCACAAGGGCTCGTGATGTCTTTCTATGGAATTGCAGGCCTCTTTATTAGCTCTTACTTGTGGTGTACAATTTCGTTGAATGTAGGTAGTGGTTATGATTTTTTTGATAAAAAAGAAGGAATAGTATGTATTTTTCGTTGGGGATTTCCTGGAAAAAATCGTCGCATCTGCCTCCGATTTCTGATCAAAGATATTCAGTCTATTAGAATAGAACTGAAAGAGGGTATTTATACTCGTCGTGTCCTTTATCTGGAAATAAGAGGCCAGGGGGCGATTCCTTTGACCCGTACGGATGAAAATTTGACTCCACGAGAAATTGAACAAAAAGCTGCAGAATTGGCCTATTTTTTGCGTGTACCAATTGAAGTCTTTTGAAATGATAAATACTTAAATTTGGAATAAAAAATCTCTTTTTTGACGATATCCCTACCTTAATGGAAATTTCATGATAACGCCTCCTTGAGTCAAAACAGACGTAGACAGACCAACCAAAAAGGATAAACTTTTTAAAGACAAGGTAAGGGGTCTTTGGGTGGCAATAGATTCAATCAATTAAGTAACATAAATTAACAAAAAACGAATGGAGGAATTCATCCCCTAATATATCAAAATTTAGTCTTTTTTTTATCAAGTATTTGGACTTGATAGATTAGATACAAATAAATATTGAATACTCTTTTTATATTTCTGTATTTTTCAAACAAATTCAAAGAAATTGGATACTTGTAATAGACTTCAGGTTTGATAGAACTGCTAGATCGCATAGAGTTAACGAATGCGACAAGTTCATAAACAATTTATAAAATGGAAAAAAAGAAATCATTTATTACTTTTCTATATTTTGTATCTATAGTCTTTTTACCCCGGTGGATCGCGCTATCATGTCAAAAAAGTCTGGAATCCTGGATTACTAATTGGTGGAATACTAAGCAATCGGAAACTTTTTTCAACGATATTCCAGAAAAAAGTTTTATTGAAAAATTCATCGAATTAGAAGAGCTACGCTTGTTGGACGAAATCATAAAGGAATACCCAGAAAAACAAAAATTTTGTATAGGAATCAATAACGAAACGATTCAATGGATCAAGATGTACAATGAAGATTGTATCCATATGATTTTACAATTCTCGACAAATATAATATGTTTTATTATTCTAAGCGGTTATTCTATTCTGGGGAATAAAGAACTTATTCTTCTAAATTCTTGGGTTCAAGAATTCCTATATAACTTAAGTGACACAATAAAAGCTTTTTCTATTCTGTTATTAACTGATTTATGTATCGGATTTCATTCGCCCCACGGTTGGGAACTAATGATTGGCTCTATCTACAAAGATTTTGGATTTGCTCATAATGAGCAAATTATATCGGGTCTTGTTTCTACTTTTCCAGTCATTCTAGATACAATTTTGAAATATTGGATTTTCCACTATTTAAATCGCGTATCCCCATCGCTTGTAGTTATTTATCATTCGCTGAATGACTGAAAAGAAAAAAGATATATATAATTTAAAATTCATTAGTAATATATATTCTTTCTTATTTCATTAAATTCAGTTTCAGTTTTTTTAAAGTAAATAGCAAAATCGCGGATAGGAAACTATACTAGCAACCTATCCTATATTATTGTAGAAATTTTCGAGATGAATGATTGGACCATGCAAATTATAAATACTTTTTCTTGGATAAAAGAGCAGATTATTCGATCCATTTCCGTATCGCTCATGATATATATAATGACTCGGCCCTCGAGTTCAAATGCATATCCCATTTTTGCGCAGCAGGGTTATGAAAATCCGCGAGAAGCGACTGGGCGTATTGTATGTGCCAATTGCCATTTAGCTAACAAGCCCGTGGAGATTGAAGTTCCCCAAGCGATCCTTCCTGATACTGTATTTGAAGCAGTTATTCGAATTCCTTATGATATGCAATTAAAACAAGTTCTTGCTAACGGCAAGAAAGGGGGGTTGAATGTAGGGGCTGTTCTTATTTTACCTGAGGGATTTGAATTAGCCCCGCCCGATCGTATTTCTCCGGAGATGAAAGAAAAGATCGGAAATCTTTCTTTTCAGAGCTATCGTCCCAATAAAAAAAATATTCTTGTGATAGGTCCTGTTCCCGGGCAAAAATATAGCGAAATCACCTTTCCTATTCTTTCTCCGGACTCTGCTACTAAGAAAGATGTTCACTTCTTAAAATATCCGATATATGTAGGTGGTAACAGAGGAAGGGGTCAGATTTATCTCGACGGAAGCAAGAGTAATAATACAGTTTATAATGCCACAGTATCGGGTATAGTCAAGAAAATTTTACGAAAAGAAAAAGGCGGATACGAAATAACCATAGCGGATGCCGTGGATGGACGTGAAGTGGTTAATATTATCCCTCCAGGACCAGAGCTTCTTGTTTCAGAGAGTGAATCTATTAAACTTGATCAACCATTAACGAGTAATCCAAATGTGGGTGGATTTGGTCAAGTAGACGCAGAAATAGTCCTTCAAGACCCATTACGTGTACAAGGTCTTTTGGTTTTCTTTGCATCTGTTATTTTGGCCCAAATTTTTTTGGTTCTTAAAAAGAAACAGTTCGAGAAGGTTCAATTATCCGAAATAAATTTCTAGAATTTCTCAAGATAAAGCTCGTGAACATATAATTTACAAGATTACATTATTAATTGAAATTAGTTAATGTTATATCATTCATAGTTAACTATTTGACTTTTTTATTTTTTTTTTCAATCGAAGATGTTATATTAATATCATAATATCATAATATCTCAATCAATGTTATAGAGTGGATCAAAAGTTTGTTATTCGAAAATAAAATTTGACTAGATACTAGCCCAAGCGGAGAATATATATAAAATGATTCTCGGAGGGATTCCTTGCCTTTGACACACGACAAGGCATTTTACGCATACTTTACTTGTCGTGTGTGTAAGAGTCTTGATTGCTTTAGTCAAAGACTTAGGCAGAATTGTTTTTCGTGATTTAACTTTTTATTTTAGATTGATTACCTATAGATTTATATAATTATTATATAATTATTAAGTGT